AGTCGCAAATCCGGATCGGCTAATTGTTCTCTAATAGCACTTGCTCCAGTAGATATTTCTCGATTTCGAAATGTATCGAAGCCTTGGGTAGTAAAAAAAAGTGGGATACTGTATTTCCATGATTGAATTTCATATTCGAATGAACCTCGTAATCGTAAGAAAGTAGGTTTTTTAACTACGGGCCTAGCAAAAGAAAAATTGGGATAGGTTCCTATAGGATTTCCCCCCTTCCAAACCGGACGTGAAGGTTTCCCCTCATCCGGCTCAAGTAGTTACACAAAAAAAGATAAAGAGAGGGTTTCTCGCTTTCCCATTTTTTCTATAAAAGCCCCAAAAGATCTACTCCTTACTCAAGTTCCCAGCGAGGACCAACCAACATTTCATTGATTCATTCTTCCTTTTAGTTAGATCTTTGTCTTTTATTTATATTTTCTGAATTCCTTATTTCTCAATTACATTACGACATAAATGAAATTTTGAATTCTTGAGTAGTCTACCTCCCTTCGAATGAGGAATCCCCTTCTTAAAAGAATACCTTAGAACCCATAAGGAATTTATTTGTCTATATATCGTTCCATCCGATCTTTTAGGTCCCTACTTCACCTCGACGGTTATGTCATGTTAAAGCCTATATGCGATGTATAGACTCCCGTAACCATGCCATAGCCATATTTGTTTACTTGAACATAATTTCTTTCTAAAATAAATGGAATGGTTAATTCCACGAAGGAAATCTTTTTAACGAGGTACAACTAGCAATTCCTATTTATCTGTTACGAAATCGACCATAGATCAACCCCCCTTCTCTTTGGAGTATTGAATACACCCATAATTCTGAGCTTCATGTTACTCCTACTAAGTACTAAGAGACATGTCAGAGCCAGGGCATCCCAATCGGATTGAAGGGGATGACAGTTTCTCATTCCGAATCTGTAAAATAAAAATTTCGATCAAATCACACATCGCAATATACAAGGCCCTCTAATTCTTTAAGAGGTTTATCTAAAAGATTCGCGATATAACTAGGAAGACGCTTCAAATACCACACATGAGTTACTGGACACGCGAGTTTGATGTATCCCATTTGATATCTTCGTACCCGAGAATCAACAAACTCGACTCCGCATTGTTCACAAAATTTCTGGTCTTCTTTTTCATCTCCGATTACTCGATAATTTCCACAAGCACAAATGCCACTTTTTATGGGCCCAAAAATTCTTTCACAAAACAACCCATCTTTTTCCGGTTTATTAGTTTTGTAATGAAAAGTATAAGGTTTTGTCACCTCTCCAACCATCTCTCCATTAGGTAAAATTTTATTGGCCCAAGCAATTATTTGTTGAGGAGAAACTAATCCAATTCGAAGTTGTTGATGTTTATATCGGTCGATCATAGAAGAAAAATTCGGATTCATTCCGGTCAAGCTTCCTTCCTATTAATCTGGAAGTTCTTCTCAGATACAAGGAAATGATTCAGTTCCAGAGCCAAAGATCGTAGTTCTCGAACGAGCAATCGAAAAGATTCGGGAGCATCCTCGGGGTTAGATATTGTTCCTCCAATGATCGTAGTACCAAGTACTTCCTGACGGGCTCTAATATGATCAGATTTATAAGTAAGCATCTCTTGTAAAATATGAGCAACACCAAAACCCTCTAGAGCCCAAACTTCCATTTCTCCTACCCGTTGTCCCCCTTGCTTGGCCCTTCCTCTAAGGGGTTGTTGTGTAACAAGTGCGTAATGTCCGCTGGAGCGTCCATGAATTTTATCATCAACTTGATGAATTAATTTCAGGATATAGGACTTTCCTATTATAACAGGTTGTTCAAAAGGATCTCCCGTTCTTCCATCAAAGATTCTGCTTTTTCCCGGATACTCGGGTTCAAATACCCATGGATTCGCTGTTTGCTTACTGGCTTCATATAATTCAGAAAACACTAGTTTTCTCGAAGCCTCTTGCTCATATCTCTCATCAAAGGGTGATATTCGATAATGCCTGTCTAGGATATCCCCTGCTAACCCGAGCGAGCATTCAAATATCTGTCCTACATTCATTCGTGAAGGTACTCCTAATGGGTTGAAGACCATATCAACGGGTGTTCCATCTTGCAAATAAGGCATATCTTGTCTAGGCAAAATTTTTGAAATGATACCTTTATTCCCATGTCTTCCGGCTACTTTATCACCTACTTTTATTTCGCGTTTCTGTGAAATATATACACGAATCGTTTCTGGATTATAACTGGAACCCCCCTTTTTATGGATCCATCTCACATCAATAACCCGGCCTCTGCCACCTATAGGTAGTTTTAAACAAGTTTCTTTTGTAGTGGATACCTGAATGCCGAGTATGGCTCGTAATAATCTATCTTCCGGGGCATATGATGATTCTTTCGCTACCTGTGGCGTTAATTTACCTACTAAAATATCACCCGTTTCTACCCAAGATCCCAGCATCACAATTCCATTTCTGTCTAAATTGCGGAGTAAGTGGGCTTCTAAA